ATAAATACAAAATACAAAAAGTTATGGGTTCAATGCGAGAATTGTTATGGATTAAATTATAAAAAATTCTTTAGGTCAAAAATGAATATTTGTGAACACTGCGGATATCATTTGAAAATGAGTAGTTCAGATAGAATAAAACTTTTGATTGATCCTGGCACTTGGGAGTCTATGGATGAAGATATGGTCTCTCTGGACCCCATTGAATTTCATTCAGAGGAGGAACCTTATATAGATCGCATCTCTTTTTATCAAAATAAAACAGGTTTAACTGAAGCTGTCCAAACGGGTGTAGGTAAACTAAATAGTATTCCCATAGCAATTGGAGTTATGGATTTTCAGTTTATGGGAGGTAGTATGGGATCCGTTGTAGGTGAGAAAATCACCCGTTTGATCGAGTATGCTACTAATCGATCTCTGCCTGTCATTATTGTGTGTGCTTCTGGAGGAGCACGCATGCAAGAAGGGAGTTTGAGCTTGATGCAAATGGCTAAAATATCTTCTGCTTCATATGATTATCAATCAAAGAAAAAGTTATTTTATGTATCAATCCTTACATCTCCTACAACTGGCGGAGTTACAGCAAGTTTTGGTATGTTGGGAGATATCATTATTGCTGAACCTAATGCCTACATTGCGTTTGCGGGGAAAAGAGTCATTGAACAAACATTGAATAAGACAGTACCCGACGGTTTACAAGCGGCTGAGTATTTATTCCATAAGGGCTTATTTGACCCAATCGTACCACGTAATCTTTTAAAAGGTGTTCTTAATGAGTTATTTCAACTACATGGTTTCCTTCCCTTGAATAAAGATTAAAAAAAGATTTTAAAAAGGAAGTATAGCACTAGGTTCAGTTATTTTTCTTTTTATCGAAGAAACATTTAGTTCATTGTGATAAAAAAACAAAACTAAGAAGATGGTGTTTTCTTTGAGAACATCAATTATAAGTGTAGTAAGAGTTAGGAGTTTTGGATAATTACTTTTTGCCCCGGATATCTTTTTTATTCTACCTCTCTTGCTGATTAGAAATAATCATCCCTCTATTGACAAGAGAAAAAATAATGTATTTCTCCTTCCGAGAAATACGGGAAATCAAAAGAATTTTATCCGTCCTTTTTACATATTTATTCATATATGAAAATATAGAAAAACGAAAAAGAGATCAAAAATCTTTAAAAAATCTGAAAGAAAAATAAAGAAGAAATCTCAAATAAAATAAGAAATTAAGAAGAATATAGAAGTTCTTTTTATTTAACGAGAACCCCCGTTTTTAACTAGAAATCCCTGTTTGTTGGATAAGATTGGTTAAAGTCGCGAATTCATAAGAAAGGATAGAAAGAAGATAAGGACGGGATAAAAATAATAAAATTTCTGAAAGTGGATTCTCCTACATATTTGTGTAGAAAGAGGAAAAAGAGGAATAGGTATATTCTATATTCTTTGCACTTATTTATTATTAAATATTTCATATTTTCTCTAATAGATAGACTTATAATAAGATCTATTTATAATTAAAATAGGTACAAATATTAAATCAAGGTACCCATTCTATGATCAATTTGAACTTTCCCTCTATTTTTGTTCCTTTAGTGGGCCTAGTCTTTCCGGCAATTGCAATGGCTTCTTTATCTCTTTATGTCCAAAGAAATAAGATTGTCTAAATACGATGGGACTAAATCTCGTCACAACACTGGATCATCATACAGATACTTTTTAATGTAATATAGCAGGATATACAATATGTGGCCTTTCCGAAAACAAACGGAAGAGTTGTTATGTATGCCATGCATAATATACGCATTAATGCATATATATGCGGTTATAGCTTAATCGATTAAAGAATTCAATTCAAAATGATGAGCAAATTTTTTTTTTTGAAAACCTTTGAAATAGAAACTCAATGTATCTAACCAATTCTTTCTAATGGTTTACGTCAGAATACTGCTAGTTGATGAAAGTTACTTCGGGATCAAGTAAGAAAAGTGAAGTCAAATCCATTTGGGTTATTCTCTCAATTCCAATCGAATGCAACTGGATCTAGTATAGTATGAACTGGCGATCAGAACATATATGGATAGAACTTATACCGGGGTCTCAAAAAATAAGTAATTTTTGCTGGGCCTTTATCCTTTTTTTAGGTTCACTAGGATTCTTAGTGGTTGGAACTTCCAGTTATCTTGGTAGAAATCTTATATCCGTATTTCCGTCTCAGCAAATTCTTTTTTTCCCACAAGGGATCGTGATGTCTTTTTATGGGATCGCGGGTCTATTCATTAGTTCTTATTTGTGGTGCACAATTTTATGGAATGTAGGTAGTGGTTATGACCGATTTGATAGAAAAAAAGGGATAATGCGCCTTTTTCGTTGGGGATTTCCTGGAAGAAATCGTCGCATCTTTCTTCGTTTCTTTCTGAAAGATATCCAATCAATCAGAATGGAGGCAAGAGAGGGTCTTTTTCCTCGTCGTGTCCTTTATATGGAAATCCGGGGTCAGGGAGCCATTCCCTTGACTCGTACTGATGAGAATTTGACTCCACGAGAAATTGAAAAAAAAGCTGCAGAATTGGCCTATTTCTTGCGTATACCAATTGAAGTATTTTGAAATGAACTGAGAAGAAATCTCAGCATGAGAAAAGGAACTTACTCATTATCTTTTTAAAACAACTTAAGCTTCTTCAAAATGTTCATTCCAGAAAAAGATGCTATATTCTATTTCCTCGTTCCGTTGAGGCAGCAATCCCTATACATTATACATCTCAAAGCAGGAGGACGTAAATGGAAGAATTCTCAGAAAATAGAATAAATAGAATAGAACTAATCAAATATCTTAAGAAGAATCTAAACTATTTGTACACAAAAACTCTTTTGTATACGCATACGCATGGCGTCCGGCTTCATTCTTTTATACTAGTAAAAGGTCTAATAAGTATAGATTCATCAAATATCCTAACATGTTTTTTGTTTTCGTAACACATAATTCCTATTTTTAGGCTCCCCTTTTTTAATTGATATCCTATCCCCGTGTTGCGATTAGCCAGTGAAATCTTTCGAATTCAAAATAAAAGAATTAAAGGATCCGGTAGGATTCGTCTTGAAATCCAAATAAGAAATGGGTTTTTCGAGTCTTCATCGAAATGAAGATGAAATCGGTTCCAATTTGCCTAATAGAGATCTCTGGAATCTAGAAAAATTTTTGACTTTTTTTTTCATTCGAAAGGGCCTTTCTTTAGACTCAATTCTTATACAAAATAAAAAAACAAAAATAGGAAAAGATCCATGGGTTCGATACCTTGTTTTTCTTATAGTTCTAGAACCAGTGCTTCATAGAAATCTTGGATAGAATCGACGAATGAAAAAGGTTCATTAATAATTCACATCACAGATACAGAATGAAAAAAAAGAAAGCATTTGCTTCCCTCCTATATCTTGTGTCTATACTCTTTTTGCCCTGGTGGGTTTCTCTCTCATTTCATAAATGTCTAGAAACTTGGGTTATTAATTGGTGGAATACCAGCCAATCCGAAATCCTTTTTAATGATATTCAAGAGAAAAATGTTCTAGATAAATTTATGGAATTAGAAGAACTATTCCTGTTGGACGAGATAATAAAGGAATACTCGGAAACACATATGCAAAGGCTTCGTATAGGAATGCACAAGGAAACGATACAATTGGTCAAAAGACACAATGAATCTCATTTTCATATCATCTTGGAGTTCTCCACAAATCTAATCTGTTTTGCTGTTCTAAGTGGTTATTTTGTTCTGGGCAATGAAAAACTTTTCTTTCTGAATTCTTGGATTCAGGAATTTATTTATAACTTAAGTGATACAATCAAAGCTTTTTTGATTCTTTTAGTTACTGATTTATGGATCGGATTTCACTCGACCCATGGTTGGGAACTAATGATTGGTTCGATCTACAACGATTTTGGATTGGCTGAGAATGATCAGATTCTATCTGGTCTTGTTTCCACTTTTCCAGTGATTCTAGATACAATTGTGAAATATTGGATCTTCCATTTTTTAAATCGTGTATCTCCTTCCCTTGTAGTAATTTATCATTCAATGAATGAATGAAGAATTTCTTAGATCTCTAGATCTCTTGATATCAATCAAATTATAATTTTTCTTCGTGTATAAAGAAATCATTTGAAATCTTACTTATTCTTTAGACTTCTATCTTTTCCACTTTTCAATTAAAGGTATTCATACTCTATTCTACTAGTACAATTCTTTTAGTACAATCAATACAATGGCAAACTTGTGGATAGGGAATTATACTAGCTACCTATCAAATTTATTGTAGAAATTCCGGGATCAATGATTGGACCATGCAAAATAGAAAGACTTTTTCTTGGGTAAAAGAACAGATGACTCGATCTATTTATGTATCGATCATGATATATGTAATAACTCGAGCATCTATTTCAAATGCATATCCTATTTTTGCGCAGCAGGGTTATGAAAATCCACGAGAAGCAACTGGGCGAATTGTATGTGCAAATTGTCATTTAGCTAATAAGCCCGTGGATATTGAAGTTCCCCAAGCTGTACTTCCGGATACTGTATTTGAAGCAGTTGTTCGAATTCCTTATGATATGCAACTGAAACAAGTTCTTGCTAATGGCAAAAAGGGAGCTTTGAATGTAGGAGCTGTTCTTATTTTACCCGAGGGCTTCGAATTAGCCCCCCCCGATCGTATTTCTTCTGAAATAAAAGAAAAGATGGGCAATCTTTCTTTTCAGTATTATCGTCCTAATCAAAGAAATATTCTTGTGATAGGTCCTGTTCCCGGTCAGAAATATAGTGAAATCGTCTTTCCTATTCTTTCCCCCGACCCTACTGCGAAAAAAGACGTTCACTTCTTAAAATATCCAATATATGTTGGTGGGAACAGAGGGAGGGGTCAGATTTATCCTGATGGTAGCAAGAGTAATAATACAATTTATAATGCTACATCAGCCGGTATAGTAAGCAAAATAATACGTAAAGAAA